ATACATATTAGTTAATTAAATATTAAATAATATGAGACTCGAAATGAAAGTACCCTTCTCGCATACATTCCCCATTACGTTGTCGGAACAAAAATATTGCATGTATCAATATGGATGGAAATATTTAGTACATGAAATAGCGATTTGCTAGATATATAAATAGATATATAAGATATAACTAATAAAACGGATCTTGTGTTCTGGAATTGGAATCAAAGAAAGATATTTAAAATGGCTCGTATGTTGTGACTTGGAATAAATGTTTCTCGGTAAAGGAAGGGAATACTAATTTATTCATTCCTAATTTATTCCTATAGAACGTCTAGGAACAAGAAGATTAAATCGGATATATCGACAGATTCCCGCGTAGTCCAAAGAAAAAAAAGATCCAATTTCATCTCTATCGAATTTTAATATCAGAATAGTGGATATAATTATGATGCAATGGGTTAGGTCCACTTACTTTTTATTTTGTTGATTTCTAATCGATTTAATTGGAATAATGGAAAATAGGAAAGGAATAGTAATATTTGAAGATTTAACGAGACGACTTATCCTTACATTCATTATAATATTTAATATAATATTTATAATAATTATATTATTTATTTAATAATAAATAATATATTTTTTAATAATAAATAATATATTTTTTAATAATAAATAATATATTTTTTATTTAATAATATATTGAATTTATTAAAATAGCAAATTTATAACCATACTATAATTAATTATAATGTTATAATTTTGATTTTTATTATATATTAAAATATTAAATTATACGGTTTGTTACTTTTTTTTTATTACTTTATTACAAAGATCAACAATATCTTTATTCGCACTTCAAATATGAATACTACTGCCGGAGTTTTATGATTTATGAAAAAATCAAAGCCCCTTATCGGATTTGAACCGATGACTTACGCCTTACCATGGCGTTACTCTACCACTGAGTTAAAAGGGCTTGTTTGATCCAATTCCTGAATAAAGACACTATGAGTTTAGTATATATACTTATTATAATAGATGTACATAGATATATCTTATAATAAGTATAAGGGTTCATTCAGGAATGAAAAATTTTCTTTATCCAGTAAAAGTAAATTAAATAATTTAATATAATTTAATATAGAGTATATAATATAGGTAAAATAAAACGGTTTATTGATATTGGATTTGATAAATATCAATACAATGAATTGTTTCAAGACTATCCTAATTGACATCATAACTAAATTCATTTGAGTGATACATGTATCCACTAATTTAACATAGATCCAAGATATTTCATTGAATCATTGATAAAGAGATTCGGATAAAGAGATTCGGCGTGGCCTTTGAACCAAACTTTTATCGAAAAAAATTGTATAGAAAGAATCGTGAAAGACGGAAAGATCCTTCGTATCGAGTCATACCATTCCATTATATTGACAATTTTAAAAAACTATTCATACTATGAACATAGTATGATGGCGGTCGTGCAAGTCTGCCCCCATCGTCTAGCGGTTCAGGACATCTCTCTTTCAAGGAGGCAGCGGGGATTCGACTTCCCCTGGGGGTAGGGTACTACGAAAGGAAGTTGATCGTGGATTATCAATAAGCCTGGAATTGATTCTTCCTGGGTCGATGCCCGAGCGGTTAATGGGGACGGACTGTAAATTCGTTGGCAATATGTCTACGCTGGTTCAAATCCAGCTCGGCCCAATAATTTGCCGATCCGCCATGAAATGATATAATATAACCCATTTGTTGCTCTCCAGAAATGCCCGATCCCCCAATCCCAATACGGAAGAAATCCATTTTATGATATATCTATACCACTATTTATTTACTCTCTTTTTACAAGAAATTCTGATCTTGCTAATGATCTAGATTCATATCAGGATCCGTAACTATAAAGTAAAGTTTAAGGAAAAGAGTAAATAAAAAAAAACTTTTTTGATTGAACGAGTGATTATCCAATTGATTTGGCAATAACGAAAGGATTACTAGTAATACCGGCTGCTCTCACTAAAGTACATATACATATGGGTATCGATATATCACACTCGCAGCTCTGTTACAACACGCCAATTCTAATCGAAATTGAAAGGGTTAGAATGAAATCATAAAAATATGTATACTTTATTTTATTATGGTATTTACTTGGGATTGTAGTTCAATTGGTCAGAGCACCGCCCTGTCAAGGCGGAAGCTGCGGGTTCGAGCCCCGTCAGTCCCGACGAATCCAAATCCAATAAAAAACTATATCAATTCATCTCTCTATTTTTTGTGAAAAGAAGTCCAAATAACATAATTTCATTCCCAACAGCGATCCCTCTTCTTTTTTTCTTTTTCGTTTCACATTTATCATCAACCAAATGGGGGAATTTCCATTTCTTCGACTAGTACCGATTCGATTGATGGGAGAGAGGCATATGTGGATTAGTACAATTATTATATTATTAGCATCAGATTCAGGATTCCACGGGATACCGTACTGTACTGGGTCTGGCTTTTTCAATTACTCCCGATCTGTGAAATATGAAATAGAGTAGAGTATTGTATGTTTCCCGGGAGTACATACATAAATGGAATTTGTACAATATAAAATAAATTGAACATAGTTACTGTGTATAGAATAGTATAGAATACTTTTTTTTTAAGATTAAAATAAAAGTATATCCTTTTCGGGCCCTATTTTGTGTAACCTCAATTTCAAATTTTACTAATTTGAAATAATCTATCTCATTCAAATTTCGCATTGAGCTTTTGATATATGCGTCCCATTACTAATCCAATGAAAGAGGATATTTAAAAAATAAAGATCAAACAAGGATCACTTTTTTATTAGCGAGGTAATGAATTTTTTTTTTTTTTTATATTTTATAAGGGTTTTTCCTTGAAAGAACAAACTTTTTAAATTTATATATAAATATATAAAAAAATAGTTAATTTGATGGAATATTCGATTTTTTTATACCGGAATTTGTACTCGTCTTTATCATACTTCTTTTGTTTTCCAAGAAGATTGGATCATTAAAAAAAGGAGGTTATAACTTAGCTCCTTCCTTTTTTTTCATTGAGCTTCTATTGTTTGTTGGGGTTTGTTTAGAACCAATGGTAAGTGGAAAGGCGGTTAGATGATACTTCATCAGATGATTGTACAAAGAGGGCGGTAGGTTATAGAAAAGAAAGAATGGAAAAGAATGATAAATAAATAAAGGAATTATTGATTGTATCGGGAATCAAATTTTGAGTTCAGTATGGATAAAAGATCGTCCTATGTTATACTATTCAATTCTTGACGATGAATCGATTTGATAGCTCCGATATTGTTATTCATGATATTGATCCGATTCGATATCATCGAGATGTAATGCATCCCATTGAATTTACAGGCGAAAGATTTATTATCTCTATGGGATTAACTCCCGAGTTATTGCGAATTAAAGAAAAATTAAACAATGAGATTATGGAAGTAAATATTCTCGCATTTATTGCTACTGCACTGTTTATTCTAGTTCCTACTGCTTTTTTACTTATAATATACGTAAAAACAGTCAGCCAAGGTGATTAATTTGAATTAAACTTGATTTTTTATTTCTTATCAATAATTGCAGAGAAGAAAAGGATAAAAATTTCGCGTCTTAAATGAAATGGGCAGACTAGAATCAGTCGTATTCTATGAGATACGATAGTATGGTAGAAAGATTCAGATATTTCTTTCTACCATACTATCTAGTATTGTTATTGTAGTGTATAAAGTTGTATTGTAATGCGGGTTAATTTAATATAGATTAATATAGATCAATCTACAATAGTATCATCATATTCCTTTTCTATATATATAGAAATCGATTTAATTACGTATATATAATATATATAGTGATAATGTATATTATATAGTATCCCAATTCTATTTCTTTGCTTTATCTATTTGTATTTAATTTGTGTTGATTTCAATTAAATTAATTTGAAATAATCGAAAGCGACTTTTACGATTAGAATTCCTAGATTTCTGATTATTTTCAATATGAATCCCGATCGAAAGAATCAATGACTTCTTCGATAGGTATAATAAAATAATCTTTTAGTTAGCATTCCGACGAAGAAGTCATTGATTGAGGAGTTGACAAATGATCCATGGGAACTTCTTCGGATTTCGAAAAGGATTAGTAAAACCCGTCGACTTTTAACGTTTGAACCATGATATGAAATGGGTTCAATAAAACAAGCAAAACATAAATAAAATTTCTAAAATAGTAAAACTAAAACAAGCGGCGCAATATGTGACTCGCCCAAGACAATATTTTAGGATGTGCAGTATCTCGTTGGACAACTACTATGTTGTTTCCCAATGTGTATCCACGTAATGGAATAACCGAATTTTTTTCTCTTTGATCTTTGAACAGTAAAGAGGTAAACAAAATAAAAAAAAGTTCCGTTCTTCCTCATGGTCCATATCTAACTTTGGTAAGAGTCAGTTCATCGAAATAGAAAATTTATGAAGAATTCAGTTGGAATAAATTTCCTACCATTTGTATTCCTTTTACTTTTTTTACTTTCAAAATACGAACACGGAAATAATTGAAATATTTCTTTGATTGAAAGAGTATTCTTCATATATATTTATTATTCATAGAATACATTACTCAACTAAAATCCAAGAGAATTTCGAAATGAAGATATTTTTAATTTCTATTTCAATTTAAAAATAAAATTTTAAATTGAAATAGTGAAATTTTAAATAAAAAAAACTTTGCCGAACGATCTATAAAAAAAAGTGATACTGTTTAGTTCCTAAACTCAATTAGTAGTACTTCTAGAGTCCACTCCTTCCCCATACTACTAGTGAAAGGGAAAACGTAAAGACTACCATTAAAGCAGCCCAAGCGAGATTTACTATATCCATGTGAATTATGTCCTCTATCTCTATGAAGGAATTATTCAATTATTGTTCACTAATAAATAATAGGGGAATCACTGGCGCAGAGTCAAAAAGTTATTCTGACCCA